CTATATTATGGTATGGGTTCTGTGATTAATCGTTTGCTATGTCAGTATCTATACGTGTGTATTAGATGTATAAAGCCCTTCTTTCTCTAATTTAGTAATTTAGAGGAAGTTGCACTACCAACACAACGTAATTACACCTCGATTCGTTAGAACAGCTTCCATTGAGTCTCTGCACCTATCCTTTTCCTTTGGGTTCTAGTTTGAGAACCACTTGTTTTTCCAAAAAAGGGATTTGGCTCAGGATTGCCCATTTTTCATTCCAGGGTTTCTCTGAATTTGGAAGTTACCACTTAGCAGGTTTCCATACCAAGGCTCAATACAATCAAGTCCGTAGCGTCTACCGATTTCGCCATATCCCCATTGTCCTTTTTTTCTTTGAAACCCAGATTCCTTGTGTAATTTCCTACATCTCTTAGTTTTTTTTTTTTAAATCATTGAATTCATTATTCGACGTAGTCTAGCAGCTCGTCTCTATTCAAGAGACCCCGCTTATTGCAATTCAGAATTGAATTGATTCTACCGTTGATATATTTGCAATTCAATCGGAATCAATAGATCCAAAAGTTTTTCTCTCTCCCATCCCCTTCTTTCCTTTTTTAGAATATTCAAAATTATACTATAACGCTTGATATTCATTCTTTTCTTTTTTTTTCTAAGCAGAATTCCAAATTTGGAACTAGTTAATAAGTAAGATTAATAATTAAGATCTGCCTTTTTCATTTTACAGATTTCCTATATATATTTCTATTTGTTACACTATTTCTGTTATGTAAGCCCACTTAGCTCAGAGGTTAGAGCATCGCATTTGTAATGCGAGGGTCATCGGTTCAAATCCGATAGTCGGCTTTTTTATCTGTTGATGTTCCATAAACAAAAATCTCTTTTTTTTCTCCGAATTAAATGGAGAATCCAGAGTCCATTACGTCGTTCTACCTTACTATTTTGCTAGATACAAAACATTAAAATAAATAATATATATACAAAAAATCCAGATGTTGATGAAATTCCATTTTTCATTTTTGTGGTACTTTAGTAGATTTTACTCTGTTTATCCTTTAGTTTAATTCAGTTTTAATTTCGATGTATTCTGTAATGTAAATACAATGAAATTTATTGTGTAAAATGTAATTTCAATAAAAAAAGGAGTCTTCATGTCCCGTTATCGAGGACCTCGTTTAAAAAAAATACGCCGTCTGGGAGCTTTACCAGGACTCACTAGAAAAACGCCTAAATCCGGAAGTAATCTGAAAAAGAAATTCCATTCTGGGAAAAAAGAGCAATATCGTATTCGTCTTCAAGAAAAACAGAAATTGCGTTTTCATTATGGTCTGACAGAACGACAATTACTTAGATATGTACATATCGCGGGAAAAGCAAAAAAGTCAACAGGTCAAGTTTTACTACAATTACTTGAAATGCGTTTGGATAATATTGTTTTTCGATTGGGTATGGCTTCAACCATTCCTGGGGCCCGGCAATTAGTTAATCATAGACATATTTTAGTTAATGGTCGTATAGTTGATATACCAAGTTTTCGTTGCAAACCCCGAGATATTATTACTACGAAGGATAACCAAAGATCAAAACGTCTGGTTCAAAATTCTATTGCTTCATCCGATCCGGGCAAATTGCCAAAGCATTTGACGGTTGATACATTGCAATATAAAGGATTAGTACAAAAAATCCTAGATAGAAAGTGGGTCGGTCTGAAAATAAATGAGTTGTTAGTTGTAGAATATTACTCTCGTCAGACTTGAGCTTAACGCAAAAGAAAAGGAAAGGTTCATAGAATTTTTTTCCCCTTCCCCTTTCCCCGAACTAAATCGACCTAAGGCTCTTAATTCGTATTTTCCCATTCACCTAACAGAAATAGATTAACCCTAGGATCTTTTTTCTTTTTTGTTATATTTTACATACCAAAGTAATTTGGTTGAGAGAATTCTATTAAATAAAGGTATTATTGCTCAAATAAATTGTTATTTGATTTGATACATTGTGATCGGTAACGTTGATGAATTAAGAGAAACGGAAAGAGAGGGATTCGAACCCTCGGTAAACAAAAGTCTACATAGCAGTTCCAATGCTACGCCTTGAACCGCTCGGCCATCTCTCCTACATAATCTTATTATGGAAAATAAACTGAGTGAATAGCGAGTTTTCGTATTCCTGCAGTACAGGTACAGCCACAACCGTTCGGGGATTCCATGGCTCTATTCTATTACTGCAGGTGGAAAAATTCTTTTTTTTATCTAAGTGTAAGGATCCTTTTTTTTACTAGGAATTCTGCTCCCTCAAAAGTTTTTCTTTGTTGGGGAAAACAAAAATAAAAAGAGAATAGAAGAATCCTTATTATTCCATAAGAAAATAAAGGAACCAAGGAACCCTAGAATTCTATTTGCATAAGGTATGTTACGCCATACAATCTAAATAAAAAAAGGGTATGGGATAATTAATGACTTTGAAAACGCCAAATAGCTGATGACAGAAGTTGTTGTTGAGAAATAGGAAAGTGGAATGAAATCCAATCTTAGTCAAATATTTCATATCTCTTCTTGTCCAAACAGAAGGAAAAGGAGACAATTTGAGCTGAGCGGAAAATCCATACCTCTTTTATCCATTTAGAGCATACGGAGCTATTTATAAGTTTTTATGTTATTTTGTGATAGAATGAAAAGAATTCTATATAGAATGGATTGGGAATTATGCCTAGATCCCGTATAAATGGAAATTTCATTGATAAGACCTCCTCGATTGTAGCCAATATTTTATTGCAAATAATTCCGACAACCTCCGGGGAAAAAAGGGCATTTACTTATTATAGAGATGGTGCGATTTGACTCTTTTTTTTTTGTTTTTTTAGCCCTACCTACATCTCAGTCTTACGAGAAAGAGAGGGGGTTCACATAGAAAGAACTAAATTAGTAAAGAAAACCCACGCTTGGGGAAGGTGAGGTGAACTACCAATTCCTTCTGTCGTGTATCCTCGATTGATGTGGCCTTAGATGCTTCAATTGTAGATTTGAGTATTGAGCGAAAGGTTACACCTACAGGATAGGTTCTGTATTACAGGCTACTCCTACTCTACTAGGACCAATAGGCAGCATAGGGGAGAAAAGCACTACACCTCGAAATAGGAATCAACAAGAGAAAAACTTTGTTAGAAATTAACCCTTTCCTGATCGGTATCAGGATTGGGAAGAATGGTTGGGATAGCAAACAACCATCAGGTTTGTACGTTGGATACCCTTATAACCATCAAAGGTCGTTGAAGTGGCTAATTCCTCTAAATAGGAGGCGTTGAGAACAAAGAAATTCCTGGAGCTATCGTTTTCCTCTAGCATTAATCGAATTCATTGGTGTTAAGAAAAACCTCTTAGGGGAAGGTTGGCTAGAGATTTCTTGGAAAAATACCAGCCCCTTTCGGTCCATAATGAGATGGGACTAATTCTATTTTCATTCTATAGATTTTTTGCTTAGTACTATGTACAGAAGGGAGGAGCCGTATGAGATGAAAACCTCATGTACGGTTTTGGAACGGAGATTTTTTGAATAGAATGAACGACCGTAACGGATGTTGGCTCAATCCGAAGGAAATTATGCGGAAGCTTTGCAGAATTATTATGAAGCTACGCGACTAGAAATTGATCCCTATGATCGAAGTTATATACTATATAACATCGGCCTTATACACACAAGCAATGGAGAGCATACAAAGGCTTTGGAATATTATTTCCGGGCGCTAGAACGAAACCCCTTCTTACCGCAAGCTTTTAATAATATGGCCGTGATCTGTCATTACGTGCGACTATCTCCACTATAGAAAGAAAGAAGAAAAAAAGATGAAATTTTCTAGTATTTACTAGAAAAAGGGCTTTCTACATGGGGATCATCAAAACAATGATTTTGCCCTATCAGCTGTAGGAAGGAAGAACACTTCACGAGAATCAAAATAAGAAGAAAGTCGAGCCTATACTACTACTCTATGGATAAAGTCTCAAATTGATAGAGAAAGCACCGTAAAGATCAATTAGTGAGCGACTGGGTCGATACAACTAAAAAAAAACTGCTTAATTATACCATGATATGGGGTAAAATTTAGGAATCTGCTTATGTAATAGAGCTGATCCACTAAAGGATTAAGCAGCGGTGTAGTATCAGATCCCAAAGATAGTAAGTTCTTTTTTCTTTGCTTATGGGAAAAAGTCTTTTTCAAGGATTCTATAGAAATTTCATATATGAAAGACACGAAACCGAGATAGTTACCTTTCAGAAAATTCGAACGAAGGATATAGGTCTATCTATGCTTCATTCTTCTGAAGGTGGGAGAAAAGATCAAACTGATTATTGATCAAAATTAGGGTTTGAAACTTAGGTAATTAAGCTTAACTCAAGAAGAAATTGGATCGATTTTTGAGAAATCAAATTCAGTTAAGATAGGGGAAATTAAGATAGCAATTTCTGAGCCGTATGAGGTAGGAAACTCTCAAGTACGGTTCTAGGGGAAGGAACTGCCTATTCCAACCGAGGAGAACAGGCCATTCTACAGGGCGATTCGGAAATTGCGGAAGCTTGGTTTGATCAAGCTGCTGAGTATTGGAAACAAGCTATAGCGCTTACTCCGGGAAATTATATTGAAGCACAGAACTGGTTGAAGATTACGAAGCGCTTTGAATTTGAATAAGACCACTCTTCATTTTCATAAAATGGGCGGTTTGGTTGTTGATCCATTAATCAAATAATTTTGGTAGGAAGATCGAATCAAGAATTTCATTATATCCCTTTCTTCTACCTTTGATTTTATATCATTTCGATTTTATATCATATTTCATAAGGATAAACAATAGGGATAGTCTCTAGAACAGAGGTAATAAAGTAAATAAAGGGGGCAATCTAAATATTCCTACTTAAAGGACGATTTTTTTAATAATTCTAATGAGTTTCTTGGAATTTGGAATCGAATAAAAATATTTATATTATGCTCACTCAAGGAAAGTAGATGTGGGGCTTATACCCTAAAAAAAAATATACTAGCTTCTTAAATTATAAAAAAAATCTTTTTTTGTTACGTCGGGAAATAATTTTCCAGGATAAACCAATGTCCGTTAGGCACCTAATCCTTATGTCATAATAGATCCGAACACTTGCCTCGGATTGACTTCAATATATAATTGCTCCAGTGAATAACTAAAAAAAAAAATAGAAGGGCGATAGATAGTAAAGAAAAGGACTAATCATAATATCTATCCTTCAAAGATTCACTAAAAAGACAGTTGGCGGGTCTCTTTGTATGTCTTGTCCGGAAAGAGGAGGACTTAATGATTATTCGTTCACCGGAACCAGAAGTTAAAATTGCTGTGGATAGGGATCCTGTAAAAACATCTTTTGAGGAATGGGCCAGACCCGGGCATTTCTCAAGAACAATAGCTAAGGGCCCCGATACTACCACTTGGATCTGGAACCTACATGCTGATGCTCACGATTTCGATAGTCATACCGGTGATTTGGAGGAGATCTCTCGAAAAATCTTTAGTGCTCATTTCGGGCAACTCTCCATTATCTTTCTTTGGTTGAGTGGCATGTACTTCCACGGTGCCCGTTTTTCCAATTATGAAGCATGGCTAAGCGATCCTACTCACATTGGACCCAGTGCTCAGGTAGTTTGGCCAATAGTGGGGCAAGAAATTTTGAATGGTGATGTCGGTGGGGGTTTCCGAGGAATCCAAATAACCTCCGGTTTTTTTCAGATTTGGCGAGCATCTGGAATAACTAGTGAGTTACAACTCTATTGTACCGCAATCGGTGCATTGATTTTTGCATCGTTAATGCTTTTTGCTGGTTGGTTCCATTATCACAAAGCCGCTCCCAAATTGGCCTGGTTCCAAGATGTAGAATCCATGTTGAATCACCACTTAGCGGGGTTATTAGGACTTGGATCTCTTTCTTGGGCGGGACACCAAATCCATGTATCTTTACCGATTAACCAATTTCTTGACGCTGGGGTTGATCCTAAAGAGATACCACTTCCTCATGAATTTATCTTGAATCGTGACCTTTTGGCTCAACTTTATCCTAGTTTTGCCGAAGGAGCAACCCCCTTTTTCACTTTGAATTGGTCCAAATACGCAGAATTTCTTACTTTTCGCGGAGGACTAGATCCAATAACCGGAGGCTTATGGTTGAGCGATATTGCGCACCATCATTTAGCTATTGCTATTCTTTTCCTGATCGCTGGTCATATGTATAGGACCAACTGGGGTATTGGTCATGGACTTAAAGATATTTTGGAGGCTCATAAAGGCCCATTTACAGGACAAGGCCATAAGGGTCTCTATGAAATCCTAACAACGTCATGGCATGCTCAATTATCTCTTAACCTAGCTATGCTAGGCTCTACAACTATTGTTGTAGCTCATCATATGTACTCTATGCCCCCCTATCCATACCTAGCTACTGACTATGGTACACAACTTTCCTTGTTCACACACCACATGTGGATTGGCGGGTTTCTAATAGTTGGTGCTGCTGCACATGCAGCCATTTTTATGGTAAGAGACTATGATCCAACTACTCGATACAACGATCTATTAGATCGCGTCCTTAGACACCGCGATGCAATCATATCCCACCTTAACTGGGTATGTATATTTCTAGGGTTTCACAGTTTTGGTTTATACATTCATAATGATACCATGAGTGCTTTAGGCCGTCCCCAAGATATGTTTTCGGATACCGCCATACAATTACAACCCATCTTTGCTCAATGGGTACAAAATATCCATGCTGACGCACCTGGCGTAACAGCTCCTGGTGCAACAACAAGTACCAGCTTAACGTGGGGAGGTGGCGAGTTAGTAGCTGTAGGCGGCAAAGTCGCTTTGTTACCTATTCCATTAGGAACCGCAGATTTTTTAGTCCATCACATTCACGCATTTACCATCCATGTGACTGTATTAATACTTTTGAAAGGTGTTTTATTTGCTCGTAGTTCCCGTTTGATACCTGATAAAGCAAATCTTGGTTTTCGATTCCCTTGCGACGGTCCTGGACGAGGGGGAACATGTCAAGTCTCCGCCTGGGATCATGTTTTCTTAGGTCTATTCTGGATGTACAATGCAATTTCGGTAGTCATTTTCCATTTCAGTTGGAAAATGCAGTCGGATGTTTGGGGTACTGTAAGTGATCAAGGGATAGTAACTCATATCACAGGGGGAAACTTTGCACAGAGTTCCATTACGATTAATGGTTGGCTCCGAGATTTCTTGTGGGCACAGGCATCCCAAGTAATTCAGTCTTATGGTTCTTCATTATCTGCATATGGTCTTTTTTTCTTAGGCGCTCATTTTGTCTGGGCTTTCAGTTTAATGTTTTTATTTAGTGGCCGTGGTTATTGGCAAGAACTTATTGAATCTATCGTTTGGGCTCATAACAAATTAAAAGTTGCTCCTGCTACTCAGCCTAGAGCCTTGAGCATTATACAAGGACGTGCTGTAGGAGTAACCC